AATTTTGGACTTTATTATGAACGAATTCCACGAATATATTATCGAATATATTATATGGATTCACTGAAAAACCCAAAAACGATTTTTTATCTTTCTATTATTTTATATTATAATTAGAAAATCGTTCTAAAATTCTAAAAGAAAAAAAGAAAAAGATGAAGTAATTGCAAAGGATTTAAAATGAAAACTTATTTTTAGGTAAATCCATTGCAAAACGTTTTTGTAGAATGCTCAATATCTGTTTTAAATCTTCTGCTCTAAAATATTCGATTTTCATAAGATCTTCTTGACTGTTACTCAAAAGGTCCAATAATGTATGTATATTGGACCTTTTGAGACAATTATAGGTCCTGGAAGGCAATTCTAATTGGTCAATAAAAATGGATTTTAATGCAATTCCTTTTTTATTTTTCTTTAGATTAGACAATCCATCATGAAAGGTAAAAAGGGGTAAAGTCAATTTGTTTTGATTTTCTTCCAAATTAGTGTTTTCCTCTTCCGCGTGTAGAAAAGGAATAAATAAATCAATCAAATTACGAGAAGCCTCATAAAGTGCTTCTTTTGGAGTTAAACTTCCATTTGTCCATATTTCTAGAAAAAGGATCTCTTGTTTTTCATTCCCATTCCCATAGGAATAAATACTATGATTCGCATTTCGAACAGGCATGGATACAGCATCTATAGGATAACTTCCATCTTGAGAGTGATTTGTGGATTTTATACGATACCCACGATCTCTCTTGATTTGTAATTCAATACACAAATCAAGAGGCTCCGTCAGGTTAGCTATATGTTGTGTAGTGTCAACTATTTTTACAGAAGGTGGTGAGATGATATCTTGAGCAGTCACACATTTTGGGCCTTTTACGCAAATGAATGCGTTTCGAACTCCATACAGATTACTTCTCAATACAATTTCTTTCAAATTCATTAAGATTTCATGTACGGATTCTTCAATACCTGCTACTGTCGAGTACTCATGTGGTACCCCCTCAAATTTTGCGCGTGTGATACATGTTCCTTCTATTTCTCCAAGTAAAACCCTTCGCATCGCAATACCTATGGTATCGGCTTGACCTTTCATAAGCGGGGACAGAATGAAACGTCCATAATAAAGACGCTTACTGTCTACTCTTGATTCAACACACTTCCACTGTAGTGTTCGAGTGGATTCTGCTACTTCCTCTCGAACCATACTAATATATTATGATATGATTGGTAAATCATTTATTTCTCTTGAAATCCATTTAATTCTTATTTTTATACACGCCTTTTTTTAGGGGGTCTGCATCCATTATGTGGCATAGGGGTTGCATCGCGTACATAACTTAAAACTAGACCACTTCTACGAATGGCTCGTAGTGCTGCATCTCTTCCGGGACCAGGACCCTTTATTATGACTTCTGCTCGTTGCATACCCTGATCCACCACCGTCCGAATGGCATTTTGTGCTGCGTCTTGAGCAGCAAAAGGTGTCCCTCTTCTTGCACCCTTGAATCCAGAAGTACCAGCAGAGGACCAAGAAACCACCCGACCTCGTACATCTGTAACAGTTACAATGGTATTGTTGAAACTCGCTTGAACATGAATAACTCCTTTTGGTATTCTACGTCCAGTTTTACGTGAACCAGTACGTCCATTCCCGCGCGAACCAATTCTTGGTATAGGTTTTGCCATCTTTTATCATCTCATAAATATGAGTCAGAAATATACGGAGATATCCATTTCATGTTAAAAATTTTTGATCTTTTTTTTTTTTTTTTACTTACATGAGTCCTTCCTAAAGTTAGTTTCTTTTAAGAAAGATTGTCCTTATCCTTGTCTTTGTTTATGTTTCGGGTTGGAACAAATCACTATAATTCGTCCGCGCCTACGAATCAGTCGGCATTTTTCACAAATTTTACGAACAGAAGCTCTTATTTTCATATTTAGAATTCCTTACTTTTTAATTTTTTAATCCACTCTTTGTTTGAAAGAAAAAAATCTCTTTCATTTTGTAATCCCGAATTATAGTCCCACGAGGAGAATGCAAAAAAAAATACCTAATCATTCAAATCTTTGTTGCGAAGTCTATAAATTATACGTCCTCTGGTTGAATCATAACGACTTACTTCAATTTTGACCCTATCCCCCGGTAGTATACGTATAAAACTGCGTCGAATCCTCCCCGAAACATAACCTAGAATTAAATCTTCATTATCTAAACGGACCCGGAACATACCGTTGGGAAGTGATTCAGTAATTAAACCTTCATGAATCAATTTTTGTTCTTTCATTCCGGGTGACCTCCCTTGAAGTATCAACTAATGGAGGTGTAGTCATATAACCGACCCCTCCTCTCTTTTTTGCAGATAGTAAGTTACAGATCCAATTAGGATGCCAAAAGAGAAGGATCACCATATATAACACAAAAGTTCTCCCCCAATTTTTTTTAGTCGGGCTTCTCGATCTGTCATTATACCTTGAGAAGTGGAAAGAATTGCAATCCCCATTCCACCTAAAATCTTAGGAATTCGTTGATAGTTAGAATAGAGTCGTAGACCGGGTCGACTGATACGTTTTAAAATAGTTTTATGTATACCTTTCCTAGTCTTTTTTTTATGTCGCAGGGTTAAAACCAAGAAATAATTGTTATTTTCCCGATGTTTTCTAACGTTTTCAATAAAACCTTCCTGTAGAAGTATTTTAACAATGTTTTCAGTCATATTAGTAGATATTATTCGAACTGTTTCTTTTTTGTTCATGTCAGCATTTCTTATCGAAGTTATTATATCGCCAATAGTGTCTCTACCCATACTATAATTATTTTTGTCCTCCAATTTTGTTTTGATATAATCAACATGCTTTTTTATGAATTATTAAATATATACTTGAGACACAATCCGTTAATTGATTGATCTATTTCAAATACCTTACTATATCAGAATTTCATCTATTAGTATTTATAATACCTCAGGAGCTAATGAGACTATTTTAGTAAAATTTAACTGTCTCAATTCTCGAGCAATTGCACCAAAAATCCGAGTTCCTTTTGGATTTCCTTCTTGATCAATGACAACCGCTGCATTGTCATCATATCGTATTATCATACCGTTGTCACGTTTGAGTTCTTTACGTGTACGTACAATTACAGCTCTAATTACTTCTGATTTTTCTAGAGGCATATTGGGCACTGCTTCCTTGATTACTGCAACGATAACGTCACCAATACGAGCATATTGACGATTACTAGCCCCTAAGATTCGAATACACATTAATTCTCGAGCCCCGCTGTTATCCGCTACATTCAAAAGGGTCTGAGGTTGAATCATATTTTATCTGTTCTTTCAATGCAAAGAGTGAAGGAAAAAAGAAATATTATGTGTCCAGAAATCCAAAAAACCTCTTTATTGTATTTTTCATACCTAACATTTATTTGCTTTGGTTCTACATCCTTATTTAGCAATAACAAATTGAGTTCGTATAGGCATTTTGGACGCAGCTATCTCAATAGCCGCTCTTGCTATAGTTTCTGATACCCCACTCATTTCATAAAGTATTCGACCTGGCTTAACAACGGATACCCAATATTCGGGGGAACCTTTCCCCGAACCCATACGTGTTTCCGCGGGTCTTAGTGTAACAGGTTTGTCAGGGAATATACGTATCCATATTTTTCCACCACGGCGTGCATATCGCGTCATTGCTCTTCGACCGGCTTCTATTTGTCTAGCTGTGATCCAAGCGGGTTCAAGTGCCTGAAGAGCATATCTTCCGAAGCAAACGTGACTGCCTCGATAAGATATTCCTTTCATTCTTCCTCTATGTTGTTTACGGAATCTGGTTCTTTTGGGGTTATAGTTGATGGTTCTTTTTTAATTCCATCTCTACTTCAGAACTGGACATGAGAATTTCTTCTCATCCAGCTCCTCGCGAATAAAATAATGCAATAATATTCATATTACATACGTATTACTTTATTAAAATATGAAATTAAATCATGGGATTTTTTGATTAATAAGAAGCTGTATTTGTATTATATATATATAATAAATAGTCAAACTAGAATTAGACGCCTATTTCTAAATTGAGATTGTTATTGTAATGAATTCTTTTTTCATTTTCATTTTTTTTTTTTTTTTTACCTTTTTTACATTTATTGAATCACAAAAATTTGTTAATCCAGTAAAAGTAAATAAAAAAAAAAAAAGAGTTTCGCGGGCGAATATTGACTCTTTTCTCCTTCATTCGTAGGGATCAAATCGTGCTATGACCGCTCAGAATAAATGGGTTCCAGGTTCGTTCCGCCATCCTTCCCGATGAATTATTAGGATTCGTTTTCAATAGAATCTTATGCAGTCACGGGTTCCGTCGTTCCTATAGCTTCTACGCTAATGGTTAGGCCTGAACTTTGCAATGGAGCTACTAATTAAATTATTCTTTTTTGAGTCAATTTCCTTAGTTTCTATTAACTTGGGCTCTTTACTTTTTTTCTTATGAGTATTGATGCTTTATCACATTGCTTTTTATTCTTATTAGATAATTCAGAGGCCATACATATTGAAATCATATTATATCATTGATATTTTTCTTCTCTCTTTCTATCACCCTCCCTTTTATCTACATCCCTTTGTTAGAATTCTTAATTTAATCGAATTTCTCATAATCCGATTTTTTAGCGAATAAGATTTCAGTTGCTACAACTATATGATCCACGGATCATATAGTGACTGTTTTGTGGGATCTTGACAATACGAAGCAATAAGCTGGTTTTTAGTTTCTTTCTTTTTCTATAGTTACTAGCCCATAGTTCCATAGTGTAGGAGTTAGTCAGTTTTTTTAATCCCAACTCGAAAGAAAAAACCAACGAGTCACACACTAAGCATAGCAATTATACCAAATGAAATGGTCAATCGAATTTTTATTTAACCCTATAGAAATAAAATGAGTTTTTTTTGATTGAACGGAAAGAATGCAAATTTTTTCATTTTGAGTTCTATTACTGGTACTGGGTGTAATTGTAATATAATAGCAAGACAAAAAAGGTCTATTTATTATATTATTTATTTATTTATTACCTTGTACCTCGATCTTGATTGATTATTATTCCTCGTCTACAAATATCCAAATTTTTATGCCTAATACCCCATAGATAGTTCGAACCGTATAGGAACAATAATCAATTTTAGCACGAATAGTTTGTAGGGGAACTCTACCTTCTCTAATCCATTCGACACGGGCAATTTCCTTTCCATCGATACGTCCTGCAATTTGTACTTGAATTCCTTTTGTATCTGTTTGTTCAGTTAATTCAATAGCTTTTTTCATTGCTTTTCGAAAAGAAACTCTATTTTTTAATTGTAAAGCTATATATTCTGCAAGAATATTGGGTTGTCCATAAGGTTTTTCAACTCTTGTGATAGCAATGTTCAGTCTACGGTTCACGGAATTTAACTTTTTTTGTACATTCGTCTGTAATTCTTCAATTCCTCGCGTTCTGCCCTCCATTAATAAATTTGGAAAACCCATATGGATTATGACCTGGATTAAATCTATTCTTTTTTTAATTTCTATACGTGCAATTCCTTCGAAACCGGAGGATATTCTCATATTTTTTTGTACATAATTCTTGATACAATCTCGTATTTTTTCATCTTCTTGAAGACCCGCGGAATAACTTTTTGGTTGTGCGAACCAAAAGGAATGATGACTTTGAGTTGTACCAAGTCTGAAACCGAGTGGATTTATTTTTTGTCCCATATTTTTATGTTATGTTCTCTTTCCATCCATATGTTATTTTTAAGTCTTAATCTAAATCTGTGGTTTATATAAAAATTATTTAGATTTTTCTTTCAATACAATTGTTATATGACAGGTGCGTTTTCTTATTGCATAACCACGCCCTCTAGCCCGAGGTCTTAACTTTTTAACAATAACACCTCTATTGACTTCGGCTTTACTAATAAATAAATCAGCTTCGTTTAAACCCATATTATGACTAGCATTTGCTGCTGCAGAATAAACCAATTTTAAAATAGGATAAGATGCTCGATAAGGCATGAGTTCCAGTATCATAAGTGTTTCTTCATAGGAACGCCCGCGAATTTGATCAATTACTCTTTGGGCTTTGAAAACAGACATATATATATGTTGAGCTAAAACTTTGACTTCTATGCCTGATGTATTTGAGTTCTTCTTTATCATAAGGTTAGTTACCCCACACCAATAGATGATGAGCAATTATTTGATTTATTTTATTCTACAATTTTTCTACTTAATATCTATATACTATTATATATATATGCTATTGGATACCGTTGGATATATTTAACTTAATTTCTTCATTTTAATTGATTTAACCTATATATATATATGTAGATATAAATTTCTAATTTCTAAATGTTTTCTTGAAATATTTATTATTGAAATATTTTCGTTTTCGATTTCTTTATTTTTTTATATTTTTATATGTAAAATATCTTTAACATATATATTTATAATATATATTTATATACATATCATTTTATCATTTTTGATTATTTTATAATGGAATTAAAATATTGAATTTAAAAAATAAGTATTGAAAAAATAAAGAAAAATTGCATAATGGAAATTCATAATCAATATTAAATAAATATAGAAATTTGCAAATCAAAAGAAATGCAAAAATTAACAAAGATTAACGACGAGATCTATTATCGTTTCTTGCATGTCTACCAAAAGTTCGAGTAGGTGCAAATTCTCCCAATTTATGGCCTACCATACGATCTGTTATATAAATGGGTAAATGCTCTTTTCCATTATGAATAGCAATTGTATGGCCAATCATTGTAGGTATAATGGTAGATGCTCTAGACCAAGTTACTATTATTTCTTTTTCTTCTCTCATATTGAGTTTTTCAATTTTTCTCAATAAATGATTAGCCACAAAAGGATTCTTTTTTAGTGAACGTGCCACAACTTATAACTCCTTTATTTCAAAGATTTTAAAGAATAACAAGATTATTTCAAATTCTCAAAATTCGATTTTCATTCAATATTCCTATTTACGGCGACGAAGAATAAAACTATCACTATATTTTTTCCTTTTCCGACTTCTTCTTCCAAGTGTAGGATAGCCCCAAGGGGTCATAGGTTTTTTTCTACCAATCGGGGCTCTCCCTTCACCGCCCCCATGGGGATGGTCTACAGGGTTCATAACAACTCCTCTTACTACGGGACGCTTACCTAGCCAACGCTTAGATCCGGCTCTACCCAAACTTTTTTGGTTCACCCCAACATTACCTACTTGTCCGACTGTTGCTAAGCAGTTTTTGGATATCAAACGGACCTCCCCAGATGGTAATCTTAATGTGGCCGATTTACCTTCTTTTGCAATCAGTTTCGCTACAGCACCTGCTGCTCTAGCTAATTGCCCACCCTTTCCAAGTGTGATTTCTATATTATGTATGGCCGTGCCCAAGGGCATATCGGTTGAAGTGGATTCTTCTTTTTTCTCAATAAAAACCCCTTCCCAAACTGTACAAGCTTCTTCCAAAGCATACGGCTTTCTAGATGTATATGATGATATCTAGACAGATGGATCTTATATGATCGTATGATGAAGTACCATATGAGTGGATATATAGGAATCCAAATCTGCCGAATCGCTCATGTTATGATCTCTTCTACATCCTAGGTCTCCCCGTTCCATCATCTGGCTTATGTTTTTCATGTAGCGTTCAGACCGAATGACTCTATGAAATTACGTCGATACTTCCACATATTACGGGTAACGTAGGAGACATCTCTATTTTTCCCCGGGGGATCTTTATAATTACAGCTTTCAATTCGCCTCTGACCATCAAATTAAATGTGAATAACCCGTCTTTGAAACAAGGGGCGCTTCCGGTTCTGTCCGTGCTTCAAACAATTTTGTCTTCTCCATATTACCATATCTCTAGAGTCAATAATTTTCTATGAAGAACTACTGAACTCAATCACTTGCTGCCGTTACTCAACAGTTTTCTGTTGAGGTCTATCCTGTAGAGGTACTCAAATTGGATCAGTGATCGATTTCTAGGTTTCGTCGTAAACCTAATTGGTTACTTCCAATTACGTAAATCAATAGTTCAAACCGCACTCAAAGGTAGGGCATTTCCCATTGATATAGGAACTTCTGTACCAGAAACAATGGTATCTCCAATTATAGCCCCTCTGGGATGTAAAATATATCTCTTCTCACCATCCCCATAGTGTATGAGACAAATGTATGCATTTCGATTAGGGTCGTATTCTATGGTTACGATTCTACCAGATATGTCTTTTTCATTCCGTCGAAAATCGATTTTACGGTATAGACGTTTATGACCTCCCCCTCTATGCCTTGCGGTAATGATTCCTCTGGCATTACGACCTTTACCACAATGATGCTGTCCATAAATCAAATTATTTCGTGGATTGGATTTCATGTCTACGGCTCCGTTGCGTGTGCTCGGGGTAGAAGTTTTGTATAAATGTATGGCCATGTTACCCTTGTTATTAAGTATTTGACTTTAAGTTCTTTTCTCTATAAGAGGTGGAATAGAATAACCCGGTTGAAGTGTAATGATCATACGTCTGTAATGCATTGTATGTCCCATAGTAGGTCCCACTCTTCTACCCTTTCCGGGGAGTCGATGACTATTCATAGCTATTACCTTGACACCAAAGAAGAGTTCGACCCAATGCTTTATTTCTGTCCTAGTTGATCCTGATTCGACATTAGAAGTATATTGATTGTTCCCCAATAACCGAATACTTTTTTCTGTAAATACTGCGTATTTGATTCCATCCATAAATCCATTTTCTTCCCTATGAGTTCCAGTATCGATAAGAATTCTAGTTCTTATTGTTCATATGTTATGGTATGAATATACCATACCAATTCGTTATGTATGGATGGTGAGACTCCATTGAGAGAGAGCCAATTCCAATAGACTTATTGAACGTTCCCATTGGCGTGCATCCAGCAGGAATTGAACCTACGAATTTGCCAATTATGAGTTGGGCGCTTTAACCATTCAGCCATGGATGCTTAACAGGGATCATCGTACATCGTGAATAACCAAATTCCAATTGAAATGAAATCTTTAGGAGGAATCAATGAAAGAGGAATCAATGAAACAACATCCATTCAAATCCTGGATCTTGGAATTGAGAGAGATCAAGAATTCTCACTATTTCTTAGATTCATGGATCAAATTCGATTCAGTGGGATCTTTCACTCCAATTTTTTTCCACCAAGAACGTTTTATGAAACTCTTTGACCCCCGAATTTTGAGTATCCTACTTTCACGCGATTCACAGGGTTCAACAAGCAATCCATATTTCATGATCAAAGGTGTAGTACTGCTTGTAGTAGCGGTCCTTCTATCTCGTATTAACAATCGAAGGATGGTCGAAAGAAAAAATCTCTATTTGATGGGGCTTCTTCCTATACCTATGAATTCCATTGGACCCAGAAATGAGACATTGGAAGAATCTTTTTGGTCTTCCAATATCAATAGGTTGATTGTTTCGCTCCTGCATCTTCCAAAGGGGAAAAAGATTTCTGAGAGTTGTTTCATGGATCCGCAAGAGAGTACTTGGGTTCTCCCAATAAATAAAAAGTGTATCATGCCTGAATCTAACCGGGGTTCGCGGTGGTGGAGGAACCAGATCGGAAAAAAGAGGGATTCTAGTTGTAAGATATCTAATGAAACCGTAGCTGGAATTGAGATCTCATTCAAAGAGAAAGATAGCAAATATATGGACAAAGAGAAAGATAGCAAATATATGGAGTTTCTTTTTTTATCCTATATGGATGATCCGATCCGCAAGGACCATGATTGGAAATTGTTTGATCGTCTTTCTCCGAAGAAGAAGCAAAACATAATCAACTTGAATTCGGGACAGTTATTCGAAATCTTAGGGAAACACTTGATTTGTTATCTCATGTCTGCTTTTTGTGAAAAAAGACCAATTGAAGGGGGGGGTTTCCTCAAACAACAAGGAGCTGAGG